CTACTCAAACTCAATAAAGGTTTTATTTTGGAAAGTTATCTACTATCTATTCTATCATGCAATAACTTTTTTCTTCTCATTCAATATATTATGTCAATTGATGAGCATACTAATTAATACTAAATAAATAATAATTAATAACGAGTTAAAATAAAAGTAAAAAAAAAAAAAAGGGTGTTATGTTATAAGGCTCTTGTTCCAAACAAAATAAAAAAAAAATGGAATAAATACAATTGAAAAAGAAAAGATCAAAATTACTAATATATATTACTAAATATATATTAGTAATTTTAGTAATGACCCTATTTATATTATAATATTTTTATTGAAAATATAAATGATTGAAAATAGGATTTCATTTAATTTAAAGAGAGTTTCATTTTGAATTTAGAAATGAAGTTCCATGTTATTTTGACATTCCTTTATTCAAGATACTTTATTCAAGAGTTGCTCGAGAAATCGGTTGAGTCAGAATCGTAGGATGAATAGATGTCAAAGAGGATCAATTTTTTTTGATTTCTGTCACTATTGTTTGTGCTGTCTATAATGAAATAAATAATGAATGATAAATGAAATCAAAAGCTTTCAATTCAATTGGGACTCATTTTCTCAATTGGTCTTTTTATTATCTTATATTTTTCAAGATAAGAAACTTAGGTAAGTGTTTCATAAATAAACATATGTATAAATAGAACGTATCCCATTTAGTTCCTTCATGCCTACTATAACGAGTTATTTCGGTTTTCTACTGGCGGCTTTAACTATAACCTCAGCTCTATTTATTGGTCTGAGCAAGATACGTCTTATTTGAAATTGATTGAATAAACAATTCAATTCAGAAAAATGTTTTTGTGAGATATCCAGGTAGTCCATAGTTCCTTCCCATGTGAATTGTAATTCTTGATTATTGAGATTCGTGGGCGATTTGGATTACTATTTAGAGATAGATATTACCCCCCCTTTTTTTTTACCTACCTTTTCAAAAAAAATAAAAAAATGATTGAAGTTTTACTATTTGGAATCGTGTTAGGCCTAATTCCTATTACTTTGGCTGGATTATTCGTAACTGCGTATTTGCAATACAGACGCGGCGATCAGTTGGACCTTTGATTAAGTAAGAGCTCATCTCTTTTTAAATAACATCTCTTTTTTTTATTGACCTCCTGCGGATTAAAGAAAGGAGGAGGTCAAATTAGGGTTCCTGCTCTAGTTAGTAAAGTTATTTACTTGTAATTCGACCCAAGAAGAACAGAAGCACGCTCTGTAGGATTTGAACCTACGACATCGGGTTTTGGAGACCCGCGTTCTACCGAACTGAACTAAGAGCGCTTTCTTTCTTATCCCAATATAAAGGGCTGTATGTAAATAAAAGAATTTTATTTGTAACCCCCACTTTGGATACATATAGTATGATAAAGCATTATGTTATGTATGTCTAATTTTTATTGATCTCAATGGATCCTTCATTACTGCACATGGGAGAAGTAATAGATAGGGATGACAGGATTTGAACCCGTGACATTTTGTACCCAAAACAAACGCGCTACCAAGCTGCGCTACATCCCTTTCAATTGGCCTATAGTGTCATTGTAGAGAATCCCCATCTTGTTTTCCACATCGTGATTTCTCCCATTGATATACAATTGCTCTTGTCATTTCTTTTTCGTCTTTATTATAACATATAATAAAAGAAAAAAGAATCAAATCGATCAAATAGATATAATATAATTAACAATATAATAATAAAAAAAAATATAAAAATCGGTAATGTTCAGAAAATAAAGTGAGTGGACACTTTTTTCTGTTGTAAAGAAAGTAAAATATCATCAACAACGACATGTGTATCTGATCATATATGTATTACAATAAAAAAGGAGGATTTTCAATGCGAGATTTTAAAACATATCTCTCCGTGGCACCTGTGTTAAGCACTCTATGGTTCGGGTCTTTAGCAGGCCTATTGATAGAGATTAATCGTTTATTCCCAGATGCGTTAACATTCCCCTTTTTTTCATTCTAGTTGGGGATGAAGAAGATTATAGATAGAATAAATTATCTGTGACTAACCCTTTTTGTTTTGTTCTTTCTTTCAGTTTTTTAGGATAAAAAAGAAGGAAAGAGAAAGAATCAAAAAAGATTCATCCGCAACGAAACTCAGGTTCACGCTGAATTAATAGAGGGAGAACAAAAATGTAAAGTAAATAATAAAAGTCGCGGACAACAAACGCATACAGGATACTTAAATGAAATACTATAACTAATGGATAGTTAGAAATCATCGTATTACTTATATTCTCTATTGATTTGATTGCAATGAAATATTTAATAATCGGGTTTCGAGTCAGCAACTTCTTTTTTTCTTCTTCGTTTCGAAAATAGAAGAGTTAGGTGAATAAAAAAAAAAGGGGGTTTATGGCCAAGGGTAAAAATGTCAGAGTAAAGGTTATTTTGGAATGTAACAGTTGTGTCCGAAACGATATTAATAAGGAATCGCGGGGCATTTCCAGATATATTACTCAAAAGAATCGACACAATACGCCTAGTCGATTGGAATTGAGAAAATTTTGTCCCTATTGTTACAAGCATACGATTCATGGGGAGATAAAGAAATAGAGAAAATGTAACGCGTTTGTAACCCCTCCAAGGGACAGCAATAAATTACATAATAATAAAATATTAATATAAAAATTGAATAATAAATTATAAAAATAAAACAACCCAATCCTATTTCATCCTATTTTGGTAGGATCGCAAATGAAATTCGAATTAAGAAATACGATTTAAAAGATAAGGAATAAACCATGGATAAATCCAAGCGACTTTTTCTTAAATCCAAGCGATCTTTTCGTAGGCGTTTGCCCCCAATTGGATCGGGGGATCGAATTGATTATAGAAACATGAGTTTAATTAGTCGATTTATTAGTGAACAAGGAAAAATATTATCTAGACGAGTGAATAGATTGACTTTGAAACAACAACGATTAATTACTATTGCTATAAAGCAAGCTCGTATTTTATCTTTGTTACCCTTTCTTAATAACGAGAAACAATTTGAGAGAACTGAATCGACTCCTAGAACCACGGGTCCTCGAATTAGAAATAAATAGATAGGCTATTCCTCAATTGCACTTGAATCAAAATTTCAATATGAACCCCAACTCAGATTTATATTTTGTTCGAAAAATTGGGGAACCCCGATTGGATTGTCACATCATAAGAAAAAATGGCTTCTTTTTTTAATGTGTTGATTCATTTTTACTATATTTCTCTTATTTATATTAATTATTAATTTCTACTCTACCTTCCCGGAGCTCATTCTCCGGGGCCCCACTTAAATCATTACGGTGGATTCCTTCTAATCTTCTTATTTAAGGATCTGATTGGAAATCATGTAAAGACAATTTGTATTTGATATGGCTATTTGTGCAAGTATTTTACGATTAAGAAGCAACTGTCTCTTATACAGATCATGTATGGATCTGCTATAACTATAGGATACCCCAATCTCACGAATTGCTGCATTTATCCGAGTAATCCACAAACGACGAAAATTTCTCTTTTGCCTGCCCCTATCCCGATGAGCAGAACTCAAGGCTCTCATTTTCTGTTGAATAGTATTTCGAGTAAGTCGTGAATGAGTCCCTCGAAAGGTTGATGCAAATAAACGAATTTTTATTCTACGTCTCCGAGCTATATACCCTCGTCTAATTCTGGTCATTGAATCAAATTAAACTTTGATGAATAACTAATTGATTTATTTTCTTTCAGTTATTCTTTTTCCCTTTCCTGGTCTATTAATAACAAAACGGATTCTTCCAATGTATAAAAAAAAATTCCAATGGCTTTTGCTACTATGACCTTCCCAACCACCATTTTTCCAGGCATTTAACCTCGAAATAAGAAATTGTATTGATACTAGGTATCAACAAAAAAAATACTAAATTGTAACTCAAGTTGAGTATAGTATAAAGTATCAATAAATAGTAAAGGTAAATGGATAAATAAATAGTGGGTTCCATCGTTTCTATGGCTACTTCTTAAACGGTGAGGTCCTCTCTATACACCGGAGCCCCTTCCACCATTAATCAATGTTATTAGTAACTTGTACAGTTCACATTCTTTGACTCTACCCATGAATTGTACAGTAATAAGTCTTTTCACAATGAGATCTACCCATACAGTAACGGTATTTAATTACAAAGGTTGGCTAGGTAGCTGACCCTGTATAGTCCGTTCTTGCAAGAGTAGGAGCCTAATTCTTTTGCTTCTTAAATATGATTTCCCCCGCTTAATGGATAACCATTTGCTACCACTGGGGAATTGCTTTTCATCTCCAATTGAGGTGATTGGATTTGCACCAATAGAAACCATAAATTTGATACGCAATGGAGGTTTTTTTCTATATTGATTGGAATTCTTTTATCCTATCCTATTCATTGGTACTGGTCATTGATACTGGAAAAAATTGTACTTTATTTTGTTCCGGCTCATGATCTGAACGGGTCGCACATACACCCGAGTACATGTTCCTCGACGCTGAGGACATCCCCGAAGAGCGGGGGATTTTGTTACATTTTTTATTGGCTGTCTTGTGTTTCTAATAAGTTGTTTAATAGTTGGCATACTTAATGGTATAGAAAATGGGCTGGTTTAGATCAATCCTAACCAGATGATTATGAATTCTTTCTATTTTATTTTTTTTTTACTTTACGCAGATAAAATATTCAATTTAGATTCATCCAAATTATGGTTCGAAATGGATGGAATCGCAGATTTACGTGAAATCCCCGGCATTTTCGATCGCTACCATATCAACAATTCCATGAGCTTGGGCTTCTGTTGCTGACATAAAAACGTCCCTTTCCATGTCTTCGGATACAACCCATAAGGGGTTACCCGTTCTTTGTACATAAACCCTTGTGAGGGTTTCGCGTAGTTTCAGAAGTTCTTCCGCTTCTAGGACAAATTCTCCTGTTTGTGCCTCATAAAAAGAACTCGCAGGTTGATGGATCATTACCCTGATGATATAACATAATGAATGTTTCCGCGATCTCGTACGATTGGACTAGGCAAAAAGCAAAAAGATTAAAGAATAACAAGAAAAAATAAGTATATATATATAATTGAACAACCGTACAGGCATTTTTTGTGCATTGCATACGGCTCCACAATGGACTTTTTACGTTCGTTGAGCAAAAAACGAAATAGGATCCATCAGACCCAAATCGTTAAGTGATCCATTTACCACCCTTCTTTTCGTGGGAGTTCAAAAATACTATGATGGTTCCGTTGCTTTCTATATTTATGATTTATCTCATATGTGATTCAGCAATCCCAAAGTTTCTTTTTGATCTGATCAAATAAAAAAAGTAAAAAAAAAAATGATCTTGTTTTTTTTTTTTCATTTGAGTATTCTTTCATATTTCATAACATAAATATTGGAAAGAGGCTTCTGGCGTGAAAAATCAAAGTTTGTGACGCTGAAATGAAGCCCGGATAGATAAGATCAAATCATAAATACCCTTTGTCTCATATTACTCGCCCGATATATAATCCCATGTTCTGAAAAAACAATAATGGTTTGTTCATATCGAACTCGAAGTGCCATGCTATTATTACTAAAATATTATCTTACAAATTCTTATTTATATTAAAATATTAAATATGGCGAAGGCATAGTTTTCTTTTTTCTTTCAAACAAAAAACTCATTGGCGCCGAGCGTGAGGGAATGCTATACGTTTCGTAATTTCTCCTCCGACCAGGATGAAAGATCCCATTGAAGCGGCTAATCCCATGCATATTGTATGCACATCTGGTGGCACAAATTGCATAGTATCATAAATTGCGACTCCGGGTATTACCCACCCGCCGGGGGAGTTTATAAACAAATAAAGATCTCTGGTCTCATCCTCTATACTGAGATATACCATCAGGCCAATAAGTTGGTTTGAGATCTCGCTATCAACTTCTTGACCTAAAAAAAGTAATCTTTCTCGATGAAGTCGGTTGATTAGGACAAAATTTTATCCCTTAGGAACCGTACACGCGCCTTTGGATGCATACGGTTCAAAAAAAAAGAATCAATGTATTGATTCTACCCTCCTTTACTTTTTTTATAGTAGGACTTTTCTACCTCCTAATGAAGGGGCTTTTTCTTCGATTTTTTTTTAAGAAAGATTTTTTTTGCTCGAATCTTTTTAAAAAATAAAAGAATCCACTAAACTTATCGAATTAACCTCTCATTGATGTATTGTTTCATCGAAATCGAATCCAAATTACGATGTAATTTTCTTGTTCCTGAATGGGCCTCCTCAATTATTTTAGGTTTATGTTCTACTCCGGGTAAATATCTGCCCGATTTCAATTTGCACATATAGGACAAATGCTCCCAATACCACTTTTACTTTTTTCAATTCATTTCGTGCCTTTCTTACAACAAATACGCGATGTAGTCATAATATTATTTCATTGATTGGCAGTTTGAGATCGCCCATATGCTATCAAGTAATCACTTATGATACAAGTGGTAATCATACATATATTACCAATTGGGTATTTTCTGAACGGAGCCTGGATACTTCATTTTATTGGATTGGTCCAACCAAGCCAACCATAAATTTTGATAATTGATAATATTAATATTGATTTCGACCCCCTCAAAAATGGATCTAATTGCATTTCACGCTCCAAATTATTGATGGTTCAAACAATCTTTTTTGGGCGAAACAGAGGGTATCTCGATCGGGGGAGAGAACGGGGTAATCCCATATGACCCAATATGTCTGACAAGTCGCACTATACGTCAACCCAAATTGCATCTTCCTCTCCAGGACTCCGAAAAGGTACTTTTGGAACACCAATAGGCATCAACTGAAAGAAAGGGGGTTAAGTACTATATTTTACTTTGATGTGGAAACGTAATATTTTTATCCCTGGATATTACCAAATAGTAAGACGAAATTAATAAGGGAAAATTATTACAAATGGGTCGGGCTCTTCGAATGATGAACAAGTATCTACGCATTCGCTCATAGAAAATGGGACCAATCCCCCATTGCGTATTGGTACTTATCGGGTATAGAATAGATCTGCTTATCTTTGTTCCTATGAACAGAATTGTTCCATTATTCCCAACGAAAGAAATGGAATTCAATATTCAATAATATGAACCCTTGTTCCAAAATAATCCACTGAAAGGGAGAGGTCCATAGCATAGTCTTTTTCCAATGCGATAAAGTTACATAGTGTCTATTTTTCTTTGATAAAGGGGTATTTCCATGGGTTTGCCTTGGTATCGTGTTCATACCGTCGTATTGAATGATCCCGGTCGGTTGATTTCTGTACATATAATGCATACAGCTCTCGTTGCTGGTTGGGCCGGTTCAATGGCTCTATATGAATTAGCCGTTTTTGATCCCTCTGACCCCGTTCTTGATCCAATGTGGAGACAGGGTATGTTCGTTATACCCTTCATGACTCGTTTAGGAATAACCAATTCGTGGGGCGGCTGGAGTATCACAGGAGGGACTATAACGAATCCGGGTATTTGGAGTTACGAGGGTGTGGCCGGGGCACATATTGTGTTTTCTGGTTTGTGCTTCTTGGCGGCTATCTGGCATTGGGTATATTGGGATCTAGAAATATTCTGTGATGAACGTACAGGAAAACCTTCTTTGGATTTGCCCAAGATCTTTGGAATTCATTTATTTCTTTCAGGATTAGCTTGCTTTGGGTTTGGTGCATTTCATGTAACAGGCTTGTATGGTCCTGGAATATGGGTATCTGATCCTTATGGACTAACCGGAAAAGTCCAATCTGTAAATCCTGCGTGGGGGGTAGAGGGTTTTGATCCTTTTGTTCCGGGAGGAATAGCCTCTCATCATATTGCAGCAGGTACATTGGGCATATTAGCGGGCCTATTCCATCTTAGTGTCCGCCCCCCCCAACGCCTATACAAAGGATTACGTATGGGTAATATTGAAACTGTCCTTTCCAGTAGTATCGCTGCTGTCTTTTTTGCAGCTTTTGTTGTTGCTGGAACGATGTGGTATGGCTCCGCAACTACCCCAATCGAATTATTTGGTCCCACTCGTTATCAATGGGATCAAGGATACTTCCAGCAAGAAATATATCGAAGGGTTGGTGCCGGACTAGATGAAAATCAGAGTTTATCAGAAGCTTGGTCTAAAATTCCAGAAAAATTAGCTTTTTATGATTACATTGGCAATAATCCAGCAAAAGGAGGTTTATTTAGAGCGGGCTCGATGGACAATGGGGATGGAATAGCGGTTGGATGGTTAGGACATCCTATCTTTAGAGATAAAGAAGGGCGTGAGCTTTTTGTACGCCGTATGCCTACTTTTTTTGAAACATTTCCAGTAGTTTTGGTAGACGGAGACGGAATTGTAAGAGCCGATGTTCCCTTTAGAAGGGCGGAATCTAAGTATAGTGTCGAACAAGTAGGAGTAACTGTTGAGTTCTATGGCGGCGAACTCGATGGAGTCAGTTATAGTGATCCTGCTACTGTGAAAAAATATGCTAGACGTGCTCAATTGGGTGAAATTTTTGAATTAGATCGTGCTACTTTGAAATCGGATGGTGTTTTTCGTAGCAGCCCAAGGGGTTGGTTCACTTTTGGACATGCTTCGTTTGCTTTGCTCTTCTTTTTCGGACACATTTGGCATGGTGCTAGAACCTTGTTCAGAGATGTTTTTGCTGGTATTGACCCAGATTTGGATGCTCAAGTGGAATTTGGAGCATTCCAAAAACTTGGAGATCCAACTACAAGGAGACAAGTCGTCTGATACAATACTGCTCTTGTATCTTTTGCCTCTATTATATTTTTATTATTTAACTTTGACATAGAGTACCAGAGAAATGTTGATTTGAATCACCGCCCTTTCTTTGACTTTTGACTCTTGTCCTTTCTTAATCTGGGAGATGATCCCAAATGAACAGGTGTGGAAGCTATAATTGTAAACCACGATCAATTTATGGAAGCATTGGTTTATACATTCCTCTTAGTCTCGACTCTAGGAATAATTTTTTTCGCTATATTTTTTCGAGAGCCGCCTAAGGTTCCGACTAAAAAGGCGAAATGATTTTTCATTATCTTACATTATCTTTATCTAAATGGAAGTAAAGTAATGAGCCTCCCAATATGGGAGGCTCATTACTTTACTTCCATTTAGTCCCCGTGTTCCTCGAATGGATCTCGTAGTTGTTGAGAGGGTTGCCCAAAAGCGGTATATAAGGCGTACCCGGTAAAACTTACAAGTAAACCAGATATAAAGATGGCAACTAAGGTTGCTGTTTCCATTATTATCAAATTTCAAAACTATAACGGATCTATGATAAGATCCTTTATTTACAACGGAATAGTATACAAAGTCAACCGATCTCAACCAATGCAATAGGATTTATGGCTACACAAACCGTTGAGGATAGTTCTAGATCTGGTCCAAGACGAACTAATGCAGGGAGTTTATTGAAACCATTGAATTCAGAATACGGGAAAGTGGCTCCTGGGTGGGGAACTACCCCTTTGATGGGGGTCGCAATGGCTCTATTTGCGGTATTCCTATCTATTATTTTGGAGATTTATAATTCTTCCGTTTTACTAGATGGAATTTCAATGAATTAGGTCCATAAAAATCATGAAGTCCTGGCTTTTCAATCCAAAATGAATTACTTAGGACTCTCATTTCTAGTCTATTCTGGCAGTTCGACCGTGAAATTCTTTTGTTTCTGTATTTCCGGAATATGAGTGTGTGACTTGTTATAATTGATCCTATTGATAGTACAGAGAATGGGTCTGTCATCTTGAGAGAGATGAGTTCTGCTTCGTCGGATATTCATTTTTTTTATCTGGAGCACGGAATATATGGAATAGATCGAGAAATATTTGAACTATGATTCATACCTACTATTTATACCTCGCGACTGGATTCAAAAAAATGTAAAAGATTGATTTTATCATTATAAATCGAAAGGGTTTTC